CAGCCGCTCAAGAGTCAAGAGACTGATTATCTCTCTCTTTATGCATTAAAATTAAGTAGCAGAGTGACTACTTATTTCTGCTCGTAGTTTCTCTCTTGTTAGTGTACTCGTGATAGAGTACTCATGCAATAGCGCTTACGGCAGCTCGTAGCTATTGTATGCTGTATGCATGGGGGTAACGATATATTGATTGCACGGCAGTTAGGAGCTCATAGTTTCTCTCGCGGTAGTGCGCTTACGGCGTGCTCGCACCGGTCGACTACAAGGCCCTATACCTTGGTATAGTACAGGTGGTGGTCTCTCATTGGGGCGAAGTACAGCATAGGGGTCCTGACTCTCTGTCTCTGCATCCTGACCGCTTCTTGCTATGGGACCAACGGGAGTGCCCGCATCTTGCTGTGAACTAGATTCTCCTACTCGAAGACTCATATTTTTAGATCCCTCCGTGCTGTGCTTATCCCCTAATGTGTCGTCCTCCATGAATGTGGCACCTGTCTTGAAGAATCCCTAACGGGTGATGAAAAACCATTAAGGCAACCACCGGAGCCCAGGGGCAACACTTACATAAGCCACTGTCAACCACTGTAATAAGAGCAATGGGATACACGACAACGAGCGAATCTCTTTCTACAGACCCACCCCCAAGGTAACCCACCTCAGACCACTCTATATGGAAGCAAACTTGGAAAACCATCCTTAATAAAAGGTATTGATCGAAAATGGAGCTACAGTCAATATCGTCCCCGTTCAGACAGTCAAAAAACTCGGAAGAAAGAAATAGAGAATATAGCGATATTTTAAGGCTTCAATGATGGCAAAACAAAGGCTCTTCCATTCTCTTAGAGGTCCAGATAGGCGATTACAGAAGCCTTACAAAGACAAAGTTTTATGTGATCGACGCCCCAGTACAGTACAACGTACTCTTGGGAAGAGAATGGATACACAGGAACATGTGTGTGCCATCGAGCCTCAACCAGTGCATCATGCTATGGCACAACAATTACGTTAAAGTTTCCCCTTCGGACCCAAGGTCCTTTGAATACGAAGCCAAGGCAGCGGAAGTCTACGCTGATGTTTATTACAATGAAAAGGGCGATCTTCAAATCAGGTTGTTCGGTCTGATCGACCGATCGCCGCTATTGAAGCCCCGTCGAAGACACCAGTCGATCGGGCCTCGACGACACAAACAAGTCAGTGATGCTAGACTGGTATGGAGATAGAATTGCAATGAGCACAAGCAAAAAGAAGAATCGTAAGATCAAAAAAAATTGTAAAATCGGATTTCCTCGGACCAGATTTGTCATAAGATTGAGATTCTTCCAATTCCATTCCCTCCAGACAGAAACTTCCTGTACGAGTCACTCATATAATAAATATGAGTAGTGAAGAACTAAAGAAGAATTATGGTTGATTGTTGACCAACAGAAAGCATGAGAGTCTTTTCTTTGGGCATTGCTTGGGTCGAGTTAAGTAAAGACTACCTATCTATATACGTAAATTAAATACGTAAAGGTAAAGCTCTCACTACTTGCCAGTGGTGCCCATTCGCTATTCAGTATTCGTTGATAATTGATCGACCCGCTTGGAGTACTACTGAAACAACTTCGTGGGAGGCGGATTGATCTTGGTTTACAATCCTCTTGATGAGCATTCAAAGATCTTTAATTCCCTTACATTATGTCATTTCGAGGTAGAGCACCCAAGTGATAGAGAATCTGGGAATGAAAAGGACACGCCGATAGCAGAAGTGGTGTTGCTTGAAACCGGTGCTGAATAAGTGATACTGCTGGCGCCAAGAAATCATGATCCCCTTCTTGTGGAGCCAATCGATCATGAAAGACTTCGTTTTGAGTCGTACCCTTTCTGTTACTGGATTAGAGGTCTTATCGCGGGTAGGGCTCTCCTAGCGAAGAGGAAGTCTTCTTTTGTACCGTGGTATAGTTTCATTTGTGCTCTCTTTGAACCCCGCTTGCTTGGCAGAGTGTCCATTGTGCTCTTCTGGTCAAGTCCTTTGCTCAATCGTAATTCTAGAGGATCATGATAAGACCTACTAATAAAATAAATAGTACTCTCGAAACCGAATCTGAAGCTTGACACGATCCTTTTTCGTAGACAGACTAAGAAGGCACCCTCGGGCAGAAGCGTCATAGACTTTTAAGAATAGGAAAAAGATCCCGGGCAGCTCTCAACTTAGTCCCCAGCGTCGGGCACAAAGAAAGAGACTTTCTAGAACAACCAAGGCACGAACAGGAACGAATGGATCTTACCTGACCAACAAGGGCACATGAACAACGGAATGGAATAGATGGATCTGACCTACTTTACGAGCGTACGAGCTATCACTGGTGGGCTTGGATCCAATCGAAAGGTATTAGTGGAAGGGGGACTTGCATTGCCAGAAATAACTGGGATCACCTGTGGATGTCTCACTATAAGAGGAATTGGTAATATTCAATAAGATAAAGAGAGTCAGCATAGAAGTTGCTTGGCGGATATTCCCGGTGGGTTACCTGGGACTGATCAACAGGGACTACATAGCATTCCTTTTACTAATTGGGGTCTTCCACCCATCCTTCTAAGGAGCTTATTGTTTAGCAGTTCTATCACTGGGAACTACATATAGTAAGGCTTCTGATCGCTAGGTCCGAAGATCAAATCCAATTCAATTTTGCGCTTAGCACGCGGAGTTTTGCCGATTCGTCTTTTGAGATCTTTCTTCGTTAGATTAGATCTGGCTTTCAGGGTTTGCTAAATTATATAGATTATGGATACTAGTTGAGATGAATGCTTTGTTGATGTAGGTTCAGAATCCAAATCAGATCGGTCAAGGCGGGGCATCATGAAGAGAGATTCTAGGCTACCTGTTGCCCTCCGTTTGTTAGGAATCCTCAGTGGCGAGCCCCGACTTGCTTAGCCCTCAGAGGCCAACCCGCTCTCTGGCGAGGATGCCCTACTGAGTCCTTCCTCTACTTGCCTCTACTTGGATCAATCCTTCCTCATATCTTTCTATCTTGACTAGTTAGTTCAGCTTCTCACTCCGCTCTGCCGTCACTGACTTTCTATCTCTTAGGCCGTGGTCTGTCTTCCCTTTCCATGCTCGTACAACCAAGGGATCCCCGAGGCATCTTTCCCGCTCAGCCCCTTCCTCTTTCGGGCCTATCTATGACTGAGGTGCCTACGAATTTGCCTTCTTCTGCGAGTTGCACAAGAACTTCTTTCCCTTTTGCCTCTTCCTTTCGTGAGTCTGATGACACCTTGATGAGGATAATCAAGAGAATGAAAGGGAGATATCAATTGCATTCAAGGTAGCTTTCTCGGTCATCATTACGGCTCGGCCCATCCTAGGGTTAGCAATTCTAGTCATTCATTATATAGCTAATTCTTTTGAAAGATATCCTTGTGAACATAGATTTTTACTCTCGTAACGAGACCCGAATTGCAACGAAAGCTGATCGTTGAGTCAGAATCATAGCTCAGCCGAAGGTTTTCCCGGTGGTGGCATCCTTTCTTTCTTCTTCTATCATCTGAACTTGGGCGGGTGAACAAAGAGTGAATTTCCATTTCCTGACTAGGATGAAAACACTTCTTCTAATGTGTCCCCGTCTCCTCTGTTGATCCTTCGACGGAACGACCTGTCTGTTCTGTAATCATAACAAACCTTTACTTAATCAATCTATAGAAACTATAACCAGCAGTAAGACCTGCACCCAAGTGGCGTGTAATAGTGACCGCATCACAAAAGAAGGTAAACAAGAAAACAAAGGGCGAAGTAGAAGAGTAAGAGTAGGATTCTTGCATCAGAGAAAACTCAAAGGGCTTCCCCGAGTGACTAAAAAGAGGGACGAACGAGAAAACAATGCTTCCATTCATGGACTCTCGCTTAGTATGCTGCCGCGCATCCCTTTAGTGTTGATCTTGACTGGGATTTCGATGCACCACCATTGGCAAGTTGTCTACTCGCGATTTTTTATCCTTCCCGAATGGAGAGCGCTATTGGACGGACTATTTGATCTATCGGAAAAAGGCCTATCCAACAAAGGAGGAAAATGGTCTATATGCTTTGGCTTTCCCGCAAAGCCTTTCCCGAACCAGAGATTAGCACATACTAATCCGATCGAAGAGAGGGCTACACTTAGACCGACTGCATCGATAACACTATATCTTATCTGCTGAACTGAAGGAGCGTAGCCACTCCATTATTTTCCGCTTGATTCCGAAGACCAAACAAATCTTTTCTTTTTTTATTCGTATCGATAGAACCAGTTGTATGCCACATACATGGCTCGAATCCCGACCTCCTGTTACCGGATAGGCATCCTGAGGGACCTAACTAAGTTCCCCTCTGGACCTGATAGAAGAGAAGGTTCGCGACCCGATCTCCTGCATAGATTCTCAATCAATATGCCTTTTTGAAGGAATTGGTCCATTCCCTGGCCAATATTGGGTAAGCCAAGGGTTGCGTTCACGGATCAAATAATCTATTATATGATATTACCGATCCCGATGATCTGCATACGATGTCTAAGCGCTAGGAGAAGGAAGGGGACAATAACACCGCTCGCTTCGCTTTGAACAAAAACAAAATAAATCATCGCAACCAAAAGGAGAACCTTTTGTATTGAAATCCGTTTTTCCCTCGCGTCAGCCTTTTCCCTTTCGCAAGTCTTTTTTAGAATCGAAGCCTTTTTTCTGGGGTGGTAACGAATGGATCATACTCAAGCCGAGGTTGAGACAGTTGCTCTTTGACTTTGAGTTCCAGTAGCTCATGTATCTACTTTTGCTAGAGCTAAGGACGTAGCTACTTTAACAGGAGCTCTTTTGTGTATGTCCACTACTGCTTTTGCAGAACTTCTATCCCTCACCAACCTCGGTATATCCCATTGAAAAGGAATCACTCCCAGCGGGGCAAGTTACGAGTGAAAGAGTTACTAGACGACGGTGAATGAAGAGACCCCAGCCCAGAGCTTTCAATTAGTACAGACAGAAGAAGCTCAGAGTTCTTTAGCTAGGGCGAGTGCAGATTAGCTGCTGAACCAGTTAAGTAAACTTATGTGTCTGTTACAGTTGCGGATGTAGTTCCTGTAACTCTAGTAGTAGCTATTGCTGCTACTCTAACCTAACAGCGTAACAAAGTATGTAGTAATATCCACCAATAGAAGCAATTGAAATTTTGATTACATGCGTAAAGCAAATCAATAGAATAGAAGAAACTTTATCGAAGGGAGGACATCCGGAAAATGCCCCAAAACACGGTGTTTTCATACAGTTGACAGTGGTAGTAACCAGTCAGTCATTATTTAAGCTATTTATGGGTTACAGGATTTAATTCTTCTTGTAGTGTAAACTTCCCTCTTTCCCGGTTTCTTCCCTTTCCGCTCGTGCCTAGAGTAGGAATGAGCGGGTAAGGACTCCAATTAAGTAAGTACAATAGGGGTTTGTGGGACCCACTCCACAAGCTGTAGTAAAATAAGAAAGAAAGCCAGAAATGAAGAGTTAAAGAAAGAGTGAGAGAGTAAGCGGAAGGATAGTTCTGAGAAGCAGTTTGGCCTATTGTGTCTACTGTTGCTGTAGCTGAGTAAGCTCTTCGCTGGTACTGATATACTTCCTGTTGTTGCTGATAGAGTAGGGCAAGGAACCGATGCAGCTTAACCAGTTAACAAGTAAAGTCAAGGTAATTCAGTGTAAGCACGTTACCGAATGAGAAAGTCAAGGAAGCTTACGTTGCTACTGTTGCTAGTGGTGCTTCTGTGATTCCGTTCTGGTCTACTGGTGTTCTTGTGGAGAAGAACTCATATCCCTCACAAATGGTTAATGATATATCCCTTACTGCAGTAACTCGTTAAAAGACAAAGAAAGACAAATCTAGAAGAGTCACACTCACCGGTCCAGCCCAACCCCCTGGTTGGGTTGAGAATTCTCCTTTATTTTTTTCCAACCAATGCCAGATATGATTCAATAGGAACGCTCAAGCCCTTCTACCCCGTTTGGTATTCAATAAAAACTAGCTTCATTCCCAGGGCCTTCTGACTCCCGCCGGAGACGAGTCTAGCACGGTCCCCGGATAGTCTACAAAGTAATGATCTAAAAGAGCGGTAAAGCAGACTGAGCAAAGCCTTGTAGGGGGGAGAAAGTCAAGATGTCATATCCTTGAGAAAGAAAAAAGGAGTGAACCTTAAGCCGACTAGAGGAAGAGACCAATCGAAGAATTCGACGGCTTGGAAAGAGAAATCGCTCACTGGAGCAACAAAAAAATTCCTTCCTTCAGGAAAGCAGGGACAAGAACTCAAGCAAAAGCAAGAAGCAACTGGACCTTCTACGACTTTGACCGCTGTTAGGACCGAATCGAATGGAAGACTAGGGGACTCAGTCAAAGACTACTTCCTCTACTTCTCGGTAGGGTTCAGTATAGGGGAAAGGAGTTATGTTATGCTTACAAGAGAAAGCAGGCCCGAAACAAAAGAAAAGGAACTTAGCCGACATCGACCACTCTTAGGAAACTAGGCTGGACGGACTGCGGGGCTACTCAATCAGACAACCAGACTGGCAAAAGGTTGCTTGCTTCCAAGACTTGACTGCTACCTTACCACAATAGGACGAGAGGGAAATGGTACACTTCTTAAGGCCGGCAAGAAAGCTGCGGGTAATGTTAAGGATAAGGAAGCTGTGAAGCTCGATACCGATACCAACGGTAATATTATTAATAAAGCTAAAAAAAGCAAGAAAGTCAAAGTTACTAGGAGTTGTTATGTTATCGGGCAGAAGTTGGTAGAGTTCTTGTTTCCGGTGTAGATGTTATCAACTCGGTAAGGCAAAGAGCAACGAAAAATACCGGGAAAATGAAAGATGTCGATTTCTTAATAAAATCGGATTGATGGCATAGAAGAAACTCCTGGTGGTGAAGTCAGTTAAGAAGATCTTATTTCATCAGCTGTTGATGCAATATCCCTTGCTTGAGTTTCCGGTGTTCTTGTTGAGTTCATAGCCGATTTTCCCATTTAAGCCGATTCATGTAAGATTTTGGCATGTTGGGGGAGAAGCCGATTAGCCTCCATTAGCATATGAAGCCTCACTTTACTTTAAAGAAAGACGAATCCGCGACAGAGAAGAGAATGGGATTGATGCTAAGCTAAGGAATCCCCTACTAATCGAAAGAGGGGATTCAAAAGTGTCTATTCTATATTCCAAGGTGCGAAGGGCAAAGGAGACAGAGGAAATAAGGAGCTGCTATTGAATCAGGAGAAGGGGGCCAACGATGCGAAGGGCTTGTTACAGTTAATCCGAAAGTAGGCATATCCGCTGTTCTGTTTGCGAGGAACTGACATAACATAAGAATTTACGAGGAGGAAGCGCTCTTTTTGGCAATAGAAGATAGAGCTCTGCCTTTTGAAGCTGCTTGACTGCTTGACTGTCTTGCTAGCCATTTCAATGTGTTATGTTACGCATGCTCTGTAGCCGGAGGTTGAAAGATTCAAGGAGCGCAGGCTTTGGAGAGTGATCTCTCTCGCTTTCTTAAGGAATTTCTAGAGTCATATGGCATGGCTATGGTTTCAACTCTTTTGAGTTCCAATCTTTTCTTTGCCGAGGGTATAAAGAAAGTCAAGTATGACAGAACCATTAGCTATGAAGAATGTGAAGAAATCGACTGCATTAGCACCTTAGGAAACGAAAAGCAATAGGCCCTGCTCCCAAGCCAAGTCGTGTTGAATCAGAGCTCTTCTTGCTAACAGGGGGAGAAGCTGTGAATCGATAAATGATCTTAGGAGTCAGTTCTCTTTCTGTTTTCACGAATCCCAACGGAAAGAAGCCCTCGCTAAGGCGGGATGGATTGCAGCTCGGTTGATCAGCCGGGATTGGGGGCAGGGAAGGAATAGACAAAATTCTAGAGCTTTAAGCTAGCTTTGAAACAAACGAGGCAGATACACGAAGTTAGATCAAAAGCAAGCGAGCAAGGTGGGTGGGAATAGATTGTAAGTCGTACTAATTCTTTTCCATGGGAGGGGGTAAGGGCAGCTAAAGTAAGCTATTCAGAAAGCTGGGTGACCTATTCGACCGTGTTACATCAGTTTATAGTTCATAGATAGGGCTCCTGAGCTCCATTTTATGGAGGGAACGAACCGTGTTCAGAACCAAGCGATCGGATGAGAAGGGCGATTAATCAACTTGTTCAGGGCTTCGACTGGTATTGCGAAAGGCTTTCCCGATATATGGCCATTTTTTACGTAGTTAGGGTCTAACAAAAGAAGAAAGAACTATGCCACGTAGACGGGGGGAAATCTCCCTACGATTACGTTCCTAGAGAACCGGGGTGGTATGGAAAAGAGGAATAGATTATCAGGTATCGGTCGCATCTTTCTTCTGGTAATGCAAATGGAAATTCTCGTTATGATGGATCATCTCGCTTTTTCTTTTAATTTAAGTAGAATGCCCTTGGCGGAGTATACCGATAGCTCTCAAGGAGCACCCCTCATCCAAGGTTTGCCGACAGTTGTCCTGAAAAACCTTACTAAGTGTAGAGTAGTCGTGACACACAATAGATTGCTGAAACATTCTCATTCTTTACTTTCTCGTCTTGAGCCCGCCTTGCCGGATTATTCAACCGGATCTCTATAGAGAAGATATCATTCGAAATTCCCGGTCTCATTTTTGACCGGAAAAGTGCCCGTCTACCTTGATTCTTAGAGACCGGTTGAGACCTTCTTTCCAGCCCAGCTGTGGCTTATGTCCCCACCAACATGTGCTATCGCTTTTAATTAATTAAATTGAAAATCGGAGGATTATTCTCCATCCAGCGGATGCTACTGAGGAATCGGGAGGACTTCTACCTACGGACGTGGGGGATTTTCCTCTAGGAAGCTAGAATTCCTGGTTATTGGGTCAGCCGAAATGCGATCCTCAACCGGGTCAGGGACTTTAGTCTACCCATAAGGGGCAATGGCAGCAGCAGAATCGGAAAACGCATCGCGCCACACGCGCAGCCTCAGCAGCCACACAACTTACACAGCACAGGCAGCATACAAGCAAGGAGCGTCGCCACTGAACAACCAAGTGTAGTACGAGGCGTAAGGAAGACACGAGAATACCCGATGCTTTACGACTCTATTCCTCTGTTGGAGGATCTTATCAACTTTTGAAAGAGAGAACTAAGAACCTTGGGACAGCCCTTGTAGCCAGTTCACGGAAGTGAAACGAAGTGCTTTTCTCTTTTAAAGAAGCGCGAACGGCTGTCGTGTTCGGACTAGCATCATCTCTTGCTTCGCCCATGAATGCTACCCAATAATAGAGTTCGTACCCTAGACTAAGTAAAGGTAAAAGAGAATACCCCTTCCTTAGACGAGTTCCTCAGTTATAAAGACCTTTCTGGTTTTATGTTTTAATACCGTACTCATACTGCAAAAAGACCTTATTCACACTGTCTTACGTCTGCCATAATTCCCGTAGAAAGTAGATCAAAGAATTCCTTTTAGTATGAAAGGAACCTGACCTAGTCCGTTAGGTCTGTTTAAGTGAGTGGAGCGAAGGGAGCTGAAAACGTGAAAGCAAGTCTATCCCCAAACGTCTGCAAACCAAAGACCGGCATTCAAGCCAGGAGCCGCTACTTGACTGATTCATTGCCTGGCATCATGAAGTGAACTAGACTGGCTTCGGTCTCTCTCTACATGAAGCACCCGAGCTTCATACAGGGTCTCATTAGGTTCTTTCCCCGGTCTTGCCGGCTCACCTCGACATTCACGGTTAGCCCCTAATCCGAGTGAAGGTCACTCCTTTCGTTTCCCTCGGGTTCTGTTCTATTAGTTGAATTGAATCCCCAAAAGCGGAAGAAGCGAAATGGTAAAGGTATCCTCCCTACGGTTACCTTCTTTGCCTTCCCTTACCCATGGTTTTTTAAAGACTGCTTCATCCCACCATCTTCATCCTATCTTCATGTCCGATAATCTCTGCTGTTGAAGCTGTTGAGAATCGCCTAGTTGACACTACCGGATCAGCATCAGCTAACTCTTCAGGCTAAGCCAATAAGATCGAATAAGAGGAAGTTTCTCTCAGAGAAGGAGGTCATGTGCCAGCCCTTATCCCTATAAGTTCTTTTACAGCCTTTATTCTATTCCTCCAACCTACTTCGATGCATGAATCCGACCCCCCGAAGAGTTAGGACAGCCAGGTTTAGGTTACCCTAAGAGCTCTAGTGGTTTTGGAAATGATCAATCAGTTTTTTTTCTGGGTATCCCCTTCTTGCTCTCTGTCCGTGTCTGATTCTTGGCATCTATCTCATATCTGTATAGCTCTGAAAGGCTAATTGATGCAACCTTTCCCCTTCCTCGCAAAAAAGAAAGGCACTCGTTAGGCCTCAAATCTTATATATACTAGCAAATCTGATTCTCTGTCAAAGAAATGGATGCTTTCCGCTTGGCTTTCAGTCCTTTTTTCTGTGTACTTAGGTTAATTCGATGGTTCCTGTACTGCTCCTGCTTCCTTTTCTTTTCTGTCAAACGCCATTCTAACAGCTTGAAAACAAGCCCTTCGTCGCTAACTAGAGTGCCAAAACAAAACTCAGGCAATTAAGCCAATGATCGACTATTAAGGTGAGCGTGCTTCGTCCGGCCCCTCCTTTGAGGAAAGGGCTGGCAAGCAGCATGAGAAGGAGTCTCTCACAAGCCAGTCTATTAGTTCCCCGATATATATAATATTATATTATAAGAGAATTGAAGATGTGAGAAAGAGAAAGAGAGAGAGTTCTTAGATCCGCCTAAGAAAAATGCTTTTTTGGAACTCTTTTCTCCGTTCAAGCGGAATCACAACTGTGCTTAAATCCTTACTTCCACCGAATCCTCTCTTTGATGTTAATGCCGCTTAGAAGCATAGTCCTTACTTTACTGAAAGCAGGAAGCATCCAACTAACGGAATTTAAGAAAGCTAGAGTGTAGAGTGCATCAACTGATTGACCATTAATAGTGGAAATTAGTAAGGTATTTCTATCACTTGTAAGACCGACATTGAAGACATAGCCCTAGTTCTCAGGTAGAATATAGGGTATAGGGATGATAAGGCATCTGTCTCCTTGCAGGGAAGAGGTTTTCTTTCTAATGAGATGAGTGGAAGAGCTGCTTTCGGTCGAGGTTTCTATATCCTAGAATTGATAGAAATTAGATATATAGTAAATAGCTCATACCCGTTATGATGCGAAATTTACCCGGTATTGTGCGATCTCCGATTGCCTGTTATTCCTTTAATTTGTATTATGGCTTGTCTATTGGGATAAGTTTCATCGCTTCGCACCTTTAGAGGTAAAAAAGCTCCTAACTTTGGACAGAGAGTGATTTCCGACTTTAGGGCTTTCACTCTTAAAGAAGGTGTTCCGGGGGGAGGTTGAATCATTAGTAAAGATATCCGCGCACAGTCAATCTGATCAATAGGTTGCAATCAGATAAAGGAAAAGTCAGATATTTGAGGAAGAAGACGAACGGGATTCCACTGCACATTCATAGGCTGTTAGGGGGGGTTGTTGAGCAGGAATCAATCAGAAAGTACATCTTAGTCACGTTAAGTCACGCCGAGATAAAAAGAAATATATAGGAAAACTAATTCTTTTGCAGAGAGTGGCGAAGTGCTTCACTTGTAGATCTATTGTAATCGCGAAGGAAATGCATGAAGACGGAGGAGTTCATTACAATATAGGGAGGGATTATAACTATAGACGCTTTAGGGTGTAATAGGTAACTATGTCAATCAACGGTTATTGTAGCCAGTTCATGATTGGCTTGCTAAAGTTCTTCAAAGATTACCAGTCGATGGTACCTTCGATCAACTTAAACCGTTAGATCGACTAGTTGGCAATCAGGTGACATATTGCTACGACTTAAAGTCGGCTACCGGCCTTTAGTTTTTTATTGTTCGATAGGTCGTTCGCCTCAAGTATAGTGAATTCTGCGCTTGCCTGGAATATCAAAGATGTTTCGTGGCTGGGCAACCTTTAGGATACCACGCCTCCTGTGCGCTAGCTGTGCCTTTGCCGGATGTTTATTCGCCCACTCCTTCACAGAGCGATGACTAACAGCCGGGAATTCTGTTAGTAGAGCCTGAAAGTAGCGCTTGGCTCGATTCCTACCACGGACGGGGAAGAATCTCCCAAAAGGTACCATTTCAGATCCAAAGGTGAACGAAAGGGATTCTCTTTTACGCTAGGTGAGACCGATAAGTCGATTGCCAGTGAAGAGTCGAGTAGGCGGATTGGAGTAGATACACCAATCGCTTTAAATACAAGAAGTCGAGTGGGCGGATTGGAAAGGAACGAGTTGCGAGGTCAAACTCTTTTAAGAATTCACTCAAACCTGCTACTGACATATGAGACATCGCTAGTCATCCGTTTTATCTCATTCAAGCCTTGTATGTATGTCCTGGATTTCCCTACCAGGATGAAATGACTGGACAAAGAAGGGTTATTCACTTATTATTCACCTACAAAAGGAGAGATTGGCTTCATGCCTATTCCCAAGAAGGCCATCTAAGAGCTGCAGCCTTTAGACCACTTGAAGTTGGTCAATCAGTTCATTTATTCAGGAAAGAGAGAAGACTTCCCTCTTTCTCAGGCAGGACATTTTTCTATCAATTTCAATTTCATAAGAGAAGGAAGACTTGTTCTATGCTTAACACATGAAATTCCAAGGTCGGGTTCTGCTACGGAATCGGATGATTTATATGATACCACATCTGCTGTCTCCTAATCTCTGCTGCCAGAGAGTCTGCCGTTGGAAAGTCTACTGCCTAGGACTTTTTTTTCTGCTTTCTCCAGGTCATCGGTTCGATAAGATACCGCAGCCTTTGATGTTCGCGGGTGGTGTTCGTAGACAGCACCTAAAGGTCTACTCGTCAAGTAAAGCCTCACTTTGATCACTTTATCTGCATCCCGTGCAATCAACATGCTTTGGTTGAGAAAGACCTTCTCTTGTTAGAACGTTCGTGCCCTGGGCACTTCACTTACCTAAAAGATAAGGAACAATAAGCTGAAAAAGTCCCAAAAAGAAAGACAGATAAATATTCTCTAGTTGTACCCGGGCCGGGCTAGCACCTTACTGGCTCTTACTCAGGACCAGGACCTAAACTAACCGAAAAAGGCAGCAGAAGAAGGTCACAAATAAAAAAGTCAAACTTAAAATTTCATCTCATAAGAGAAGAAGCATGTTTTTTGGTTGGTTTAAGTATTTCGATCGAAGAAAGAAGTCTTTTTTTATGTCTTTGAACACGTTTCAAAATAATCCACTGCGCCTTAGTATAACCGTGGAAAAAAGCGCCGAGGACGAAGTCTGACCATATAATAATATATAATAGAAACCAAAAGAAATGATCGATGTAACAAATCACTGCTCCTCTTCAAAATGCTGGAAGACCTCGACGAACAAAAAGAGCTCATTGTGCGGGCCGGCACTTATTTCGTATGTGATGCAACTACAATGCTTGAGAGGTCTAGTGATCGGTCTCAAAAGCAAGATGGGAAAGGAAGAATCGACGAGGAAAGAGAAAATCGTGAATGTTAAAAGCGTGACGAGAATTCGAAAGTTGAGATGTTAGAAGGTGCTAAATCAATCGGTGCGGGAGCTGCTACAATAGCTTTGGCGGGAGCTGCTGTCGGTATTGGAAATGTCTTCAGTTCTTTGATCCATTCCGTGGCGCGAAATCCATCCTTAGCTAAACAATTATTTGGTTATGCCATTTTGGGATTTGCTCTAACCGAAGCTATTGCATCGTTTGCCTTAATGATGGCCTTTCTGATCTTATTTGTATTCCGATCGAAGAAAGAAGGTTTTTCTCTCATAAAGCAGGGACCTCTTTCACATAAGAAAGTAGAGGCGGGCTTGGGTACGATCTAAAACGATTCCAGATGAAAGAGGACCGGACAATTGCCCTCTTGAGTAATGGGAAGCGGGCTAGTCCCCGAAAATGCCCGTTCGTTTGTCGTTGGGGCCAATAATCTTACTTGCTGAGACTTTACTTGTAGGATTGCACTTGAAAAGACCTTTAGAGAGAGAGATGAACCCGCACTCCGAGGAAAGAAAGAACAAAGAGTGAATAGAGCTAACCCATCTAACGAGTAAAGAGCTAACCATATTCTATTTTGTTAGTTATATACAAAGAAAAAGTAGACCAGAAGATAGATCGAGAAAAGCTTCTTCAAGGCCTTTTAATGATCTTCTACGGGGCTACCCCAAGAGGAAAAAAAAAGGATAGCTACAAGAAGCAAGAGCTAACTATATTTCCTATCTTAGGAGTAGTATCTCAAGAAATAGCTTTCCCTAAAGAAGAAAGAGCACCTATCTACTCAAGAGGTAGTGGAGACCTCATAGCAATTCCAGCAAATGAGTTTGCTTATTGATCCAAGTAAACATTAAAATCTTGTAGCGACTGGGTTACTTGCTGAAAATTTTACAAAAAAAGTGTGCACATTTCTACCTTTCTTTTTGGAACTCCATGTTTCAGTTTTTCCAGTTTTTTTCTTTTAGGTTGTGTATGGGCTGCATTAATTTTTCCTAGTTGGAGAGGATTCGGCTTCAACAACAAGATCGACAAAAAGAGAAGAATAGTAAAAAACGTAACATAAAAGTTTTTTACTTTCTCGACTATGATGAAAAGTCTTCGATTTACCATGAATAGGCTCTTAGATCAAAACCCAATAGCCATGTCAGTTACCCGCATACCAATGGCTTTAAGCCTTCCCTTCCACTTGATGAGAAACTTAAGGCATGAGCATCTCCTCCGTTTTTGCATAGCTTGCACTCTCTTTATTCGTCAATGAACATCTACCTTTCGTCTGTAACGTGCATTTTTTTCTTTAATGGATCCTCAACTTGATTGAAAGCCAATGGTTACACCATTTCTTTTATTCATAGTCGCATCTTACGTAGAAAAAACGTGTTGTAAGAACAACACATATAATAGCAACCCACTATAAGAAGACCAAAGACTGGCTACACAGACAGGGAAGGATTTTCTTTAAGGCAAAAAAAAAAAAGGGCAATAACGAGTAGACAGCAAAGACCACTCTCGACCTGTAGAACCTAGAACGGACTCTTAGAAAGCACTCAATGCCTTAATGGATGTCCTTACCTCCTGGCTTTCCACTGGAAGCACAGACAGGTGGACTTATTACAAAAGAATGGCTTGACTCCCTTGGATTCCTTACTTACAACATGGCTGTCCTTACTACCCCGCTTAACCCTAGCAGCGAAGTCGGGCTACTAGGACGCCATGAAAGCACTGGCTTCTTTTTCCTAAGGCTGTTAGAAAGCACAGCCTGAGACAGGAAAGAAGAAGGGCTACTATAAAGAATGGATCGATCCCAGACCGGTAGATTCCTTTGTCGCATATAAGCTGAGAGGAAGATGCAGCTATTGAAAATGCTATAGAAGAAGTTCTTGTCGAAAGAGAGTTCTCTTTGCGGGGTTTTCTTTTTACGAGCTTCCCTTCCCCAAGGAAACTGATTCAACCATTCTTGGTCCCAGCCATACCAGATTCATTCCTTCTACTGAGACCTAGATTATACAGACTCTACTTAAAGAACCTATCGCTAGGAGCCTGCCCTACGAAAGAATCATGCACTTCCTTCGCTCCTGGAATAGTTAACTGGCAAGAATCTTTCCAGCTAAACAGATTTAGTAGTGGTAAGAGTGGGCAATCGAAAAAGGTTCATTCAAGAATCATTCTTCTAGTCAATTCGTTAGCTAATTCATCCGGCGCCTCTAAGCTCGACAGTCTCAGTGCAAAATGCCATCAGGTGGCTCTTAGGTTAGGGTTCCCTTTGTTTTACTAAATATAGGAGGTGCGTAAATGGCTGGTAAAACTGCTGTGGGGCAGTGAACATAATCAAAAATCGACGTTGGCGGCCTATGGCCAGACTGAGTCTCGTCGGAGGGTTTCCTTCTGGGATTGAATCTCTTGTACATGGCATAGTCATATTGATGAGTTACACAGGAGCGTAGCAGATCCTAATTCAGGAGCATTGGTAGATGGACGTCGGGGTGGAGTTGGGCCAGGGTTTGAGGCTGCCTTGGGGAGTCCTATCTGGGTGGACATGGTTTGGGTGAGGTTTCCGGAATTACCTGTTTTTTATTATGATGATGACCTGTTACAGGTGATTGCCTCTTGTCTTGGTACTTTTATCAAGATTGACAGGAAGACTGCCATGGCTACTAGAGGCCGCTTTGCTCGTGTTTGTATTGAGATTGATCTGTCAAAGCCGGGTCGTTTTTGGCTGGATAACCATTGGTATCACATTGAATATGAGGGCCTACATACCATTTTGGTCAGTTTGGGCATCAGTCAGAGGTGTGCCCACACAAGAGTTCAGAGCAGGCTAACTCATCGTCTACAGATCAGAGGGTGGCGGCTCAGGTTGCAGAAGCAGAAAGTTCGGAAGCTAGGGTTTCACGAGATTCTAGGAGCACAAATATGGGAACTGATCCCGGAGTGGGTCCTTGGATGATTGCTACTCGTAAAAATAGAAGGAATCGTGGAAAGGCCGTTTACAATGCTAAGAAGGGGCTAACTTCCATGCATAACAAATTTGCTGCGTTATCCCAGGAAAATATGGAGCTTTACACTACTAATCCGGAGGGGTAGTTCGAATGTTGGATCTTCTCAAGTTCCCGCCCAAAAGAAGAATAAGGATGAAGTGGCAAAGAAGGCTAGACATGATATTGGGCCCAGGAATATGGCAGTTGTTCTCCCAGCATCTAACCAAGGCCAAAAAAATGTTCAACAACAACCAGTGGAAAAAAGTGCAAGTTCCAACAAAGCCCTTGATAAGGAAACAATTGTGAACTCCTCCTCCATGATGCAGGTGGAACCTACGCAGCAGCAAATTAATGCGGATGGTTCTACTAAGGAATCCAACATGACATTGGCTTCTGATACTTCTTCTCCTGCTCCAAAGGATGCTATTCTTCCTGAGCCGTCCCTTCCTCCAGATCCGTTAGCCCAATCCGCTTTATGATCCCAGTTGGTGCTAATCTTATATCGGGCGAATTCAATGAAAAGTTCTGTTAGGTTCTTAGTAGCAGTCGGCGACCTTTTCTTCTTTTACTTCACATAGCTTTTCGTCTCCTTGATAGCTGGAAGTTCTCCAAAAGTATGAAAAGCTGGAGGACTTTGTACCATCCATTCCAGTGTGGTTGGATTCTGTTCAACAGCCCAAGGAATGTTCGCCCTTTTCATGTTATTTCCACTGCTTGAAGTGATTGTTACGACCACGAAGAAACGACGAATCCCAACTACGGATATATAAGAGCCAAAACTGCTAAGGGCATTCCATCCAGCGTAAGCATCTGGATAATCTGGAATGCGACGTGGCATACCCGAAAGCCCTAAGAAATGCATGGGAAAGAAGGTCGGATTAACCCCGAAAAAAGTGATCCAAAAATGGATTTGACCTAAAGTTTCAGGGTATGTCCGACCAAAGATTTTACCCACCCAATAGTGAAATCCTGCAAATAAAGCAAAAACGGCTCCCATAGAAAGTACATAATGGAAATGTGCAACCACATAATAAGTATCATGTAGAGCAATGTCTAGCCCAGAATTTGCCGGGACTATTCCAGTGAGTCCTCCTATGGTGAACAAAAAGATGAACCCTACAGCAAATAACATGGGTGTTTTGTATTGTATCGAACCCCCCCACATGGTAGCGATCCAACTAAAGATTTTGATTCCAGTGGGGACAGCTATGATCATGGTAGCTGCGGTGAAGTAGGCACGGGTATCAACGTCTAAGCCCACAGTAAACATATGATGAGCCCAAACAAGAAATCCAAGAACACCTATACTGATCATGGCATAAACCATGCCTAGATACCCGAAAACCGGTTTTCCCGAAAAAGTCGAAACGATATGACTTATGATACCGGATCCAGGCAGAATTAGGATGTAAACTTCAGGGTGCTTCTCTCTTCTACTAATATAAGCGGATGAATAGAAGAAAGGTGGACTATATCATCAACTTATTCCATTTGTCTAGGAAAGCTAGCCATGCTTTATGGTGAATACTGTCAGGTTTAAATGCTTTGAGATCGTAAAGACTGTAATATTCCTCAATAAGGAAGAATCGTCGTGATTTATGACTTCGGAAAGAACTTGATTTAAAGTAATCTAGCATCATGATAACATCTTTTCTACTTTGTACATACCATTGATAGTAACCATTTTGACTACTATCAAAGTAGATATTTCCTCCAAATACTACCTTATAAGACTCTACATCTTGTAGAAGTTTATTAGTTACTCGAATACTTAGTTGAGGTAGTCGATTCTTCATAGCGATACCAATGGTACCATCAGCATCAAAGAATCCTGCAAACCAATTTGATTGAGCATCTAGTGTAATAGGTAGAATTACAGGGATATCCAGTACTTGACAGACACGATGTAGTTGAAGTAGTCGTGCTGAATGTCGAATATGACCATTAATACAATTCATTAGTTTAATCATACCAAGTTGATTATGTAGTCGATAACGATAAGCTTTAGCACCTGATCGCATTTTAATACTTCCACCAAGCATATGTTGGATATATCGTAGTAGTGGTAGATCTTCAAGTCCCATAGTAATTTCAAGAGAAGTATATCCTTGTTTACTAACTTGAATACTTCCATCACCATCGAGAATTCCAGCTAGCCACTCACAGAAGGATTTAGGAAAAGTTGTTGCGCATGTAGTCTCTGAGGTTCCTACTAGACTGCTTTTATGTCGTTGGTTACCTGCTGATTGTGTCTTAGATACTCCATTTTTACTAGATCGGGGTTTTACTAGAAAACCACTTATGAACATAGTAGGAGTACCATTAAGCAGACAGTCCCAGCATATAGCGCAATGCGTATTCAGATTTTCATCTGAAAAGGGCCATTTAAAACCGAAGAACCAAAAGAGATGCTGGTATAATATGGGGTCTCCCCCTCCAGCGGGATCAGAAAAGGTTGTATTAAAGTTTCGATCGGTTAATAACATGGTAATTGCCCCTGCCAGTACCGGAAGTGATAATAAAAGTGGGAATGCTGTCACTAGAACGGACCACACAAATAGGGGTGATCTATGCATAGTCATTCCAGGTCCACGCATGTTGGAGATAGTTGTTATAAAATTGATAGAACCTAAAATGGATGAAACACCAGATAGATGAAGACTAGAAATTGCTGAATCAACTGCTCCTCCAGAATGGCTGGTAATACCACTTAAGGGCGGATAGACCGTCCACCCAGTGCCGCTACCCACTTCCACTAAGGCTGAGCTTAATAGGAGTAAGAGACTTGGTGGCAACAACCAGAATGAAATATTATTTAATCGTGGAAATGCCATGTCAGGTGCACCTATCAGAATCGGAACAGACCAATTACCAGATCCACCTATCATCGCCGGCATAACCATAAAAAAGATCATTAAAAAAGCGTGAGCCGTTATTAAAACATTATAAAGTTGATGATTCCCACCAAGAATTTGATCGCCGGGTCGTGCTAATTCCATACGAATCAGTACTGAGAAGCATGTGCCCATCACTCCAGCAATGGCACCGAAGATGAAATATAGAGTCCCTATATCCTTGTGGTTAGTGGAGAACAGCCATCGGACCAGATTTTTCGTAAGAAATAACCATTCTAGAACAATCATTTGGTTTGCTTCATTCTTTGACAGCTCTGCTCCCCCCCAAAAAAAGAAGAGAGACTTGTTCTTGCTCTCAGGAAGACTACAATCACCGGTTGGGTTGGTCCAACCAAGAAAAACATGGGAGTCTTTGGCGTACGTTAGTGGAGAACAGCCATCGGACCAGATTTTTCGTAAAATTGAGATTATTTCGTTTCCTTCCTTATCAGAGAGGGGCCCCGGGGCTTCTTTATTGAAAAAGGGGGAGTGAGGGAGGAAGGAAGAATGGAAAGGGGGGTCCGGAAAGCCCTCACTTTATTGATGTTGGATCCCCTTTTCCTCTCACCCCCCCCGTTCTGGTTCAGGAAAGGGTCAACGCAAGGAT